GTATATTTTTATACGGACTCACGAGAGTCTCTGAATGCTCTCGCATTGAATCTAGATTGAATGGATAGTTGGCTTTTGGGATAGAAAAAGTGAAAAAAAAAAATTAGGCAAGTCTCGAAAGAATAGACTACCTCCCAACTCTTTCCCAGAGACAATGGGAGATGAATTAGATCAAATGAAAATAAAAAGATGGTATTCTATCTTTTTATGTCTTAATGAAGGTAAAAAAAAAGAGCAGGCCCACATTCTTTTTATATTTCGATTAGTAACATTCATTTTTGTATGATGTCACTGTTTTTTAAGAAATTAATGGAATGTATTTATTGGATTGATTCATCAATAGTGTTTAATGGGTCATAATTCCCTTTTGACTCTGCGCTATTGATTCCACTATTATTAGTGAGCAATAATGGAATAATTCCGTCATATTTATAGAGATAGGGGACATAATTCATATGGATATAGTAAGTCTCGCCTGGGCTGCTTTAATGGTAGTCTTTACATTTTCCCTTTCACTCGTAGTATGGGGAAGAAGTGGACTCTAGAGGTCAAACTAATTGAGTTTGAGGAATCAAACTGTATCAATTGTTTTAGAGATCGTTTTGCAAAGCGTTTTTAAGGATTTAAAAAATCTTCCTTTCAAAATTTCATTGTCCATTGATTGAATTTTAGCGGAAGAATTTTTTCTATAAATAAGACTTTTTCAATCATAACCAAACCAAAGAGATATTTCAATGATTCCCATATTTGTATTTTGAAAGGAAAAGAAATACAGATAAACAGATAATTGGAAATTGATTCCAACCCAATTCGTCCTAAAATTGATATTTCAACGAATGCCAAATTATAGATAGATAGATAATGGGAAGGGCCGTTTTATTTGTTTCCCTTTTTACTGTTCAAAGAAGAAGTCGTTTTGTATAAATGTATATACACTTTCTACGAGAAAAAAAAAAAAAAAAAAGTGGTTGTCTGACGAGATACTATGGAAAATAAGATCTTACCTTGGGAGAGTCACATATTACGTATTTACCGCTTGTTTAAAAAAAAATTATGCTTTATCGACTCATTTCATATGATGATTCAACTCAAACGTTAAGTTAAAAATCAAATAGAAAGATAATATTGTAAATTGATTTAATCTACATTAAGTCTTTTTTTTATTAAAAAAATTATAGAGTACAACTTTATACACTACAATAAGACAAATAGAGAGTATGGTAGAAAGAAATAGATCAATCTTTCTACCATACTATCAGATCACATGGAATACTGCCAATTTGAGTCTGCTCATTTTCATTTCACACCAAATTGAAACCTTTTTCTTCTTTTTATTTCTTGAACAGAAGTTAGAAGTCAAGTTTTATTCAAAAAAATTAATTATTTTGACTTACTGTTTTTACGTAAATGATAAGGAGAAAAGCAGTAGGAACTAGAATGAAGAGTGCAGTAGCAATAAATGCAAGAATATTTACTTCCATAATCTCATCGTTTTTTTACTTCGCAATAACTCGGGATTTGATCCCATAGAGATGATAAACCTTTCACCTAGAAATTCAATGGATGAATTACCTCATGATGATATCGCAATATCATGAATAACAATATCTGAACTATCAAATCAATTCATCGTCGAGAATTGAATAGTATACCATAGGAAGATCTTTTATTCATACCTAATCCAAAATTGGATTCCTGATCGAATCAAGAATTTTTCTATTTATCATTCTGTTCTAATCGTTCTTTTTTATAATCTACCCTACTCTTTTGTAGTATTAGTAGTATTATCAGATAAAGTATCATTTAATCACTGCTCCACTTCCATTACTTAGAAATACCCTAAAAATAGTTAACCCCCCACAAAAAAAAGAGAAGTGAAATGCAAAAAGAAGTCAAGTTGTAAACCCCTAATGATCTAATTTTCTTAGAAGATAAAGAAGTGTGATAAAGATAAATTCCAGTAGAAAAGAGCAAATTTTCCATTAATTTACAGTTTGTTCTTTCTTCGAAGTTACCCTAAAAAAAGGAATTCCCTTGGGTAAGATCTTTGATTCATTTTTTTTTTCTATCACATTATTCATACTGTAACACATATATCAAGAGCTTAGTGTGCAATTTGAATGAAATAATAGAATTTTTCAACTAAAAATTCGTAATTTAATTTAGGTTATACAACATTAGATTAAGAAAGAGAGATAGTTTAATCTGGAAATTCCATGGGGAAGTGCAAGTTTTTTTATTTTGGGTCGTTCAAGAAACTCATTTCATTTGTGTATGTGCTCCCCCAAAATATATGGTACTCTATTCGATATTGGATTACATGAATCGAGAGCAATTGAAAAAAAAAAGATCCCATTCCCTTTGGGAATCAAATATTTATTGGATCCGTCGGGACTGACGGGGCTCGAACCCGCAACTTCCGCCTTGACAGGGCGGTGCTCTGACCAATTGAACTACAATCCCAGGGAAATAAGGGATATAGCAGAAATTCTTATTTATT